AAATGACATCTCATGATATGTATAGTAGTGGGGGATTATGGGACAAAAAATAAATCCACTTGGTTTCAGACTCGGTACAACCCAAGATCCTTATTCTTTTTGGTTTGCACAACCAAAAAATTATTCTGGGGGTCTGCAAGAAGATCAAAAAATCAGAAACTGTATCAAGAATTATATACAAAAAAATATGAAAATTTCTTCTGGTGTTGAAGGAATTGCACGTATAGAGATTCAAAAACGAATTGATGTGATTCAGGTTATAATATATTTGGGATTCCCAAAATTATTAATAGAAGGTAGGCCTAAAAATAAAAGAATCGAAGAATTACAGAAAAATGTAGAAAAAGAACTAAATTGTGTGAACCGAAAACTCAACATTGCTATTTCAAGAATTGCACACCCTTACAGGCACCCTAACATTCTTGCCGAATTTATAGCGGGACAACTAAAGAATCGAGTTTCATTTCGCAAAGCAATGAAAAGAGCTATTGAATTAACTGAACAGGCCGATACAAAAGGAATTCAAGTACAAATTGCAGGGCGCCTTGACGGAAAAGAAATTGCACGCGTCGAGTGGATTAGAGAGGGTCGGGTTCCTCGACAAACCCTTCGAGCTCAAATTGATTATTCTTCCTATGCAGTTAGAACTATTTATGGGGTATTAGGAATCAAAATTTGGACATTTGTAGACGAGGAATAGTAAACCCTCAGTCGAGTTGGTTGTATCGATAAAAAAAATGACAAAGTCTTTCATTCTTTTTTTACCAAAAAAAGAAAAAGAGTAATTCTATAGGGTTGGATAAAATAAAAAATTCGATTGATTATTTAATATAATTGCTATGCTTAGTGTGTGACTCGTTGGTTTTTTTAGGATCAGGATTACAAAAAAATAGACTGATCCATACTATGAACTCATAAGTATAGAACTAATAACCAATCCATCGCTTCGTATTATCTGGATCGAATCCAAAAAGGCAGTCAAAATAGGCTATATTAGTCATTTCATTGTAACAATTGAAATATGTTTTGCAAAAAAACTAATCTGATTATGAATTGTAAAGCAAAATCAAAAATTATGCAGATAAATGAAAAGATGAGAGAAAGAAAGAGATCAATGATATATGATCTATAACTTCAATATGTAAGGTTTATGAATCATCTCACAAAAGCCAATGTAATAAAGCATTAAGATCGATATAGGATAAATCTATAATTAATTGAATGCGTTTATAGACCAAAAAAATAACGAGCCTCGAGCCAATAAAGACTAAAAAAATTGACTCAAGAACAAAATGAACAAATGGCTCCATTGTATAATTAAAACCTAACCATTAACAAGAAGCAATGGGAACGACGGAACCTGTAAATACATAGGATTCTATATGAAAACGAATTTTAATGATTTATTGGGCGGGATGGCGAAAGGAACCAAAAGACACTCGATTTATTCTGAGAAGTTATTTATGGGTTAATCCTACAAATGAAGTCAATATTACAATTGCAAGAGTAAATATTCGCCCGCGAAGGTTTTTATGTTCAGGACATTATCTACAAATCTATAAATAGAAATAATTATCTCTAAATCTAAAATTTGAAATCTATAAATCTTCGATATCTATATATATATATTATATATAGAAAAATAAATAGAAAAATAAAGAGTATAGTTCTTTCTATACATACATTAAAGTATGTAAAAAAAAACATAAAATATGTAAAAAAAGAGATACAAATTTATTTTTTTATTTTTATAATAACAAACTTATAATAAATATAAAATATAAATAGATTAAAAAAAATCGATGAGAAAGGAATCCCAAGATTCAGTATAGTATAATATTCTTTGTATTTGATTCAGTATATTATTTATCAACGACATGTAGATTTTTTTTAATCATAATCATTTCATTCGCGAGGAGCTAGATGAGAAGAAATTCTCATGTCCGGTTCTGTAGTAGAGATGAAATTGCGAAACAAACATCAACTATAACCCCAAAAGAACCAGATTCCGCAAACAACATAGAGGAAGAATGAAAGGAATTTCTTATCGGGGTAATCGTATTTGTTTTGGTCGATATGCTCTTCAGGCACTTGAACCCGCTTGGATTACGTCTAGACAAATAGAAGCGGGACGTCGGGCCATGACACGAAATGTACGCCGCGGTGGAAAAATATGGGTACGTATATTTCCCGACAAACCCGTTACTGTAAGACCTACGGAAACGCGTATGGGTTCGGGAAAAGGAGCTCCCGAATATTGGGTAGCTGTAGTTAAACCCGGTAGAATACTTTATGAACTCGGTGGAGTAGCAGAAAATATAGCCAGAAAAGCTATTGAAATAGCGGGTTCAAAAATGCCTATACGAACTCAATTCATTATTTCGGGATAGCGATTAGGAATGATAGAACCAAAGGAAAAAGGGCCGGGCCGTTGAGATGAAAAAATCACAAGTTTATTTTTTTTTGAACAAACAATATTTCTTTTTTCCTTTTGCATTGAAATAACAGATTCAAAAAAGGCTATGATCCAATCTCAGACCCATTTGAGTGTAGCAGATAACAGCGGAGCCCGAGAATTGATGTGTATTCGAATCATAGGAACTAATAATCGCCGATACGCCCGTATCGGTGATGTTATTGTTGCTGTAATAAAGGAAGCAGTACCGAACTCCCCTTTAGAAAAATCCGAAGTGATCAGAGCGGTAATTGTACGTACTTGTAAAGAACTCAAACGTGACAACGGTATGATAATACGATATGATGACAATGCTGCAGTTGTGATTGATCAAGACGGAAATCCAAAGGGAACTCGAATTTTTGGCGCAATCACCCGAGAATTGAGACAATTAAATTTTACTAAAATAGTTTCATTAGCACCTGAAGTATTATAAAAAAAAAGCATTATTTAAGAACAATAATTATAAGATATTAAGATGAGATTTTAAGATATAAACTAGAAACATCATATAGTTATAATAATTAAATATAATAATTAAATTGAATGAAATTGATTAAATTAAAATAAATTAGTCAATTTTGTTTCGTGCATATACCTTTCTTTATTTAATAAATTTTTAATAAAAGAAAAAATAAAGAGTATGTTGATTATACAAAATTCGGGGGCAATAAAAATTGAGTTTATCATGGGTAGAGACACTATTGCTGACATAATAACCTCCATACGAAATGCTGACATGAATAGAAAGGGAACCGTTCAAATAGCATCTACTAACATCAGCGAAAACATTATTAAAATACTTTTACAAGAAGGTTTTATTGAAAATGTGAGGAAACACCGGGAAGACAACAAAACTTTTTTTGTTTTAACCCTACGACATAGAAGGAATAGAAAAGTATTATATAAAACTAGTCTAAATTTAAAACGGATCAGCCGACCTGGGTTACGAATCTATTCTAACTATCAAAAAATTCCTAGAATTTTAGGCGGAATGGGGATTGTAATTCTTTCTACTTCTCGGGGTATAATGACAGACCGAGAGGCTCGACTAGAAAGAATTGGTGGAGAAGTTTTGTGTTATATATGGTAATCCTTCTGATATCCGATGGTATGTTACAGAGTTTGGTTGGTTAGATATAGATAACGAGGATTGGGTTTTAGGTTATATCCCAGCAAAAACCCAACGTAGTTTTGTTTTATACATATACCACACGATAGAGTCAAATATACATCGTTAGAATTTGACGAGAGGACATCCCATTTATAAACTCCGCAACAAAAATTCGAATGATTTAGTAGTTTTTTCAACTTCATTTTCGAGGGATACAATTCCAGATTTCAAAATTTAATGAAATTAAGTTTCTTCAAAAATATGTATATTCAAAATTAAGGAATGAAAAATATGAAAATAAGGGCCTCCGTTCGTAAAATTTGTGAAAAATGTCGACTGATACGTCGACGGGGACGAATTATAGTAATTTGCTCCAACCCGAGACATAAACAAAGACAAGGATAAGTTTCCTAAACAGGAACTCTCTAAAAAATCTGATGTACAAATAAAAAATAAAATAAAGGATCCAGTTTGGCATGAAATGGATATATCCATAGATCTTCGACTTAGTTTTTGAGATGATAAAAAAATATGGCAAAATTTTTACCAAGAATTGGTTCACGTAAGAATGGACGTATTGGGTCGCGTAAAAATGCACGTAAAATACCAAAAGGAGTTATTCATGTCCAAGCAAGTTTCAACAATACTATTGTGACCGTTACGGATGTACGGGGTCGGGTAATCTCTTGGTCCTCCGCCGGTACTTGTGGATTCAAGGGCACACGAAGAGGGACACCGTTTGCTGCTCAAACCGCAGCGGGAAATGCTATTCGTACAGTAGTCGATCAAGGTATGCAACGAGCAGAAGTCATGATAAAAGGTCCTGGTCTCGGAAGAGATGCGGCATTAAGAGCTATTCGTAGAAGTGGTATATTATTAAGTTTCGTACGGGATGTAACTCCTATGCCGCATAATGGTTGTAGGCCCCCTAAAAAAAGACGCGTGTAAGAATAAATATTAACGAAATTTCAAGAGAAATAAATAATTCAATGATTTAATCAAAAAAAAATAATATTATTATGGTTCGAGAGAAAGTAACCATATCCACTCGGACATTACAGTGGAAGTGTGTTGAATCAAGAGCCGACAGTAAGCGGCTTTATTATGGACGCTTTATTCTATCTCCACTTATGAAAGGTCAAGCTGACACAATAGGCATTGCGATGCGAAGAGCGTTGCTTAGCGAAATAGACGGAACATGTATCACACGTGCAAAATCCGCGAAAATACCACACGAATTTTCTACTATAACGGGTATTCAAGAATCAGTCCATGAAATTTTAATGAATTTGAAAGAAATTGTATTGAGAAGTGCGTTGTATGGAACTTGCGATGCGTCTATTTGTGTCAAGGGCCCCAGGTATGTAACTGCTCAAGACATCATCTTACCACCTTCTGTAGAAATCGTTGATAATACACAGTATATCGCTA